CCGCGGTGGAAAAATATGGGTACGTATATTTCCAGACAAACCGGTTACAGTAAGACCCGCAGAAACACGTATGGGTTCGGGGAAAGGATCCCCTGAATATTGGGTAGCTGTTGTTAAACCAGGTCGAATACTTTATGAAATGGGTGGAGTAACAGAAAATATAGCCAGAAGGGCGATTTCAATAGCATCGTCCAAAATGCCTATACGAACTCAATTCATTATTTCGGGATAAAAAAAATCAAAATAAAAAGGTCTTGGGGATAAAAAAACAATAACAGGTGCCGGTTTCTTTCTTTGGACAAACAATATTTCTTTTTTTTCTTCACTCTTTGCTTTGCATTGAAAGAATAGATTCTAAAAAAATGATATGATTCAACCCCAGACCCTTTTGAATGTAGCGGATAACAGCGGGGCTCGAGAATTGATGTGTATTCGAATCATAGGAGCTAGCAATCGTCGATATGCTCATATCGGTGACGTTATTGTTGCTGTGATCAAAGACGCAGTGCCAAATATGCCCCTAGCAAGATCAGAGGTGGTCAGAGCTGTAATTGTACGTACTTGTAAAGAACTCAAACGTGATAACGGTATGATAATACGATATGATGACAATGCTGCGGTTGTCATTGACCAAGAAGGAAACCCCAAAGGAACTCGAATTTTTGGTGCAATTGCCCGGGAATTGAGACAGTTAAATTTTACTAAAATAGTTTCATTAGCTCCGGAGGTATTGTAAGGTCTTCTAAAATAAGATAATACCATTGGTTATAGTAAAGTATTTGAAAGAAAGAGATTAAGAAATATATTCAGAATTTTTAGTAGATTGTGTCTCACGCATATGCCTTTAATTTAAATTTAAATTCATAAACAAATAAGTAAAAAAAAATATGTTGATTATATCAAAATTGGGGATCACCAAGAAATTTAATTCACCATGGGTAGGGATATTATTGCTGACATAATAACTTCTATACGAAATGCTGATATGGATAAAAAAAGGGTGGTTCGAATAGCATATACTAATATCACTGAAAATATTGTTAAAATACTTTTACGAGAAGGTTTTATCGAAAACGTGAGAAAACATAAAGAAACCAAAAAAGATTTTTTGGTTTTAACCCTACGGCATAGAAGGAATAGGAAAAGGTCTTATATAAATTTTTTAAATTTAAAACGGATCAGCCGGCCTGGTCTCCGAATCTATTCGAACTACCAACGAATTCCTAGAATTTTAGGTGGGATGGGAATTGTAATTATTTCTACTTCTCGAGGTATAATGACAGACCGAGAGGCTCGACTAGAACGAATTGGTGGAGAAGTTTTGTGTTATATATGGTAATCCTTCTAATATACGAATTGGGTCCGAAACTTCTTATTTGTGAAAACAAAAAGAAAAGGGGCGGGTTGTCTAATATCGTTCCTCCTCCATCAATTGATACTTCAAGGAGGCTTTACCTGGAATGAAAGAACAAAAATGGATTCATGAAGGTTTAATTACTGAATCCCTTCCCAACGGTATGTTCCGGATTCGCTTAGATAATCAAGATATGATTCTAGGTTATGTTTCGGGAAAGATCCGACGTAGTTTTATACGGATACTACCAGGCGATAGAGTTAAAATTGAAGTAAGTCGTTATGATTCAACCAGAGGACGTATAATTTATCGACTTCGCAATAAGGATTCGAAAGATTAGGTGTTTTTATCAACTTCAACATTCCTTTCGTGAGAAGATGATTCGAGATAAAAAATTCCAAGAAACCTATTTTCTTCCAAAAACTAGATTCAGAATTAAAATGAGGAATGCCAAATATGAAAATAAGAGCTTCTGTTCGTAAAATTTGTGAAAAATGTCGACTAATCCGTAGGCGGGGACGAATTATAGTAATTTGTTCCAACCCAAGACATAAACAAAGACAAGGATAATCAGACTTGTTAAAACACCCGATGTAAAAGTAAAAAGGGTAAAAAAAGGGAGGGGTCCTTTTTGACACGAAATGGATATATCCATATATCTCTGACTCATATTTATGAGATGAAAAAATGGCAAAAAATATACCGAGAATTGGTTCACGTAAGAATGGACGTATTGGTTCACGTAAGAATACACGGAGAATACCAAAGGGGGTTATTCATGTTCAAGCAAGTTTCAATAATACTATTGTGACTGTTACAGATGTACGGGGTCGAGTGGTTTCTTGGTCCTCTGCCGGTACTTGTGGATTCAAGGGTACAAGAAGGGGGACGCCCTTTGCTGCTCAAACCGCAGCAGGAAATGCTATTCGTACAGTAGTGGATCAAGGTATGCAACGAGCAGAAGTCATGATAAAAGGACCGGGTCTCGGAAGAGACGCGGCATTACGCGCTATTCGCAGAAGTGGTATACTATTAACTTTTGTGCGGGATGTAACCCCTATGCCACATAATGGCTGTAGACCTCCGAAAAAGCGACGTGTGTAGAAATAAAAATTGAAGAGATTTCAAGATAAACAAGAGAAAAAA